GGAGATCCATCATTTTGCAATGAAAACAACATAAAAAACTCTGGACAATTTCGAAATCAGACCAAGCGTCTTAATACATATGCCAAAAAATTCATTATTGGCCCACCATTGATTACAAGATTTAGCTTTTATGAATCGCTATTGGTTTGATACGAATAATGGCAGTCCTTTCAGTATGTTAAGGATACAGATGTATCCGTAATTCATTTAGAGTTACTTAATAGCCTATTTCTTATACTATATCTCTATCCTCTGAAATTATCGAGCCGAAAGATGGATGCATATGCTGTGTTTCATTTTGCTAAATGATATCAATTAAACGGTGTGGTGTATCAATTCTATAAATTGCATATAGCAATAAATAAATCAGAAAAATTCTTTTATTTTAGATAGAAGAAATGTTTCTTCTATCTAAAATAAAAGAATGTACCCTTCTATCCAAATCCAATTTGCATCGAGAAAATAAATCCAAATTCCAGATTCCAGCAGTAGATGAATAATTTAATTGCAAATTTTTGTGTGTACAAGATTTGAATAACTTCAAAATAACTGACATAATTTTTGATTTTTCCTGATCAGAAAAATACATGAAAAAGAAAGGAGGTAGAAAAATTTTTTGATTTATGGTTAAAGAAGAAAAACAAGAAAACAGGGGTTCTGTTGAATTTCAAGTATTCAGTTTCACCAATAAGATACGGAAACTTGCTTCACATTTGGAATTACACAAAAAAGATTTTTCATCGGAAAGAGGTCTACGAAGACTTTTGGGAAAACGTCAACGTTTGCTGGCTTATTTGGCAAAGAAAAATCAAGTACGTTATAAGAAATTAATCAGTCGGTTGGATATTCGGGAGAAGTAATTTAATCGTTCGATTTTTTTTATTTTATTAGTAGTCTTATAGTAGTCTTAGATTTTGCATTTTGATGAGCCTCGTTTTGAGGAATTCATGTAATAATGAATTAAGGAAAAAAGAATAAAAACAAGGATACATAAGATAAAAAAAAGAATAAATAAGATGATATTCGACCTCCTCCTACATACTTGATTTCTTCTCCTATACAAAAACCAACAAGACCGACTCCATTGGTAATTCCATCAATGAAACCTTTATCGAAAAACAGCGTTAGTTCGGCTAATCCTCTTATACCCAAGATAAAGACCTTAGTATAGAAAATATCTACATAACCACGATTATATGACCAACTATATATCTTTTTTTTTACTTGATCCAAAAAGAAGTTTTTTTGATTCCCTTTTACAAGGGAATTTTTTAAATGCAAATTCTGAAAAAAAGAATAAGCGGATCCATAGAAGATATATGCTATGAATAGACCAAAAATAGCTAAACTTACAGAAGAAATTGCATTAATGAGAAATTCATATGAATTTATAAAAGAATTAGAACTTTCTTGTAAAAAATTTCTTGAAGGAGTTAGCCACTTTGATAATATGTCTAATTCCGATATTCCATTATTAATTACTCCATTATCAAAATGAATTCCTATGAATCCAATGAACAAAGTAAAAAATAGTAATATAAGAAGAGGAAATAGCATAGTATTTCCCGTTTCTTGAGGATAGACAAAAATGTTTTTAGCCCCCAAAAAAGGAGTCCTAAAAGATCCTATCCTATTTCTTACTTTACTGGGAATTTTTGATATATTTTTCGAAAAAAAAGAAACTCCATTATTCATTGTTGATAAAACAAAATCCCTATTGACCTCTTTGGATATGCTTTTTCCCCATAAGGATATTGAATACAACGAGCTCTCTTTAGTACTACTGTAATTTTGAAAATGAACACGCAAATACCCATCAAAAGTAAGTAAATATATCCTAAACATATAAAATGCAGTTAATCCTGCAGTAAAAGAGGCTATTATTCCCCAAAAAGGTGAATACAACCAACTATTACTAAGGATTTCATCTTTGGACCAGAAGCAAGCAAGAGGTGGAATACCACAAAGAGAAAGTGTACCCCATAAAAAAGTAGTTCGTGTAATTGGAATGTATTTTCTTAAACCACCCATAAGAACCATATTCTGACTTTTATCTGGTGAATACCCAACAAGAGGCTCCATTGAATGAATAACGGATCCGGATCCCAAGAACAATAAAGCTTTCGAATAAGCATGAGTGATCAAATGGAATAAAGCAGCTTGATAAGAACCTATACCTAGAGCTAACATCATATAACCCAATTGAGACATTGTAGAATAGGCTAAGCTTCTTTTAATATCTCTCTGAGCAAGAGCTAAAGTAGCTCCTAAGAGGAGTGTTATTGCGCCTATTAAAGAAATGAAACTCATTATCAAAGGCAGGGGTATGAAAAGAGGAAGAAGTCGAGCTAGAAGAAAAATCCCCGCAGCAACCATAGTTGCTGCGTGTATAAGAGCCGAAATGGGAGTGGGTCCTTCCATAGCATCGGGTAACCATATGTGAAGAGGGAATTGTGCAGATTTTGCAACTGCACCAAGAAATAATAAAAAAGCACACAAAGTAGTAAGTAAAGAATTAATCCCATTATTAGGAATCCAGTTATTAGCTATTTTAAATAAATCCCGAAACTCTAAACTGCCTGTTATCCAAAAAAACCCTAAAATTCCTAATAACAGACCAAAATCCCCTACACGATTAGTTACAAAAGCTTTTTGACAAGCACTCGCTGCAATTGGTCGTGTAAACCAAAAGCCTATCAATAAATAGGAACACATTCCCACAAGTTCCCAAAAAAAATAAATTTGTATCAAATTTGAACTAGTAACCAACCCCAACATAGAAGTATTAAAAAAACTTATATAAACAAAAAATCTCAAATATTCTTCATCGTGAGACATATAATCGTCACTATAAATAAGAACCAAGATTCCTACAGTAGTAATTAGTATTAACATAATAGAAGTAAGGGGATCAATCAAGTATCCAAATTCTAAGGAAAAATCATTATTGATGGTCCAAGACCATAGATATTGATAGATAGAACTTCCATTGATTTGTTGAATAGATAGATAAACTGAAAATACCATAGCTATACTTAAAAGTAAAACACTAGGAAAAGCCCATATGCGACGAAGATTTTTTGTTACTGTCGGAATAAGAAAAAGTCCAAACCCCATTGACATAATAACAGGAAGTGGAAGAAGAGGGATTACCCAGGCATATTGATATGTATGTTCCATAAGAAAAAATATATATAGCAATTTTTAATTGAAATTGCGAGTTCCATTTGTCTATAAAATAAAATAATTGTTTCCAATTCACCAAACCTATTCTTATCTCTTTCTGACGGAATTAAAAAAAATTAAGAATAAGAAAAAATACTAGAATTCTTAATTTTTGTAAATAAGTCTCATTGAAATATGCAAAAATGCGGAATGGGTTTAATTGCTTAAATTCAAAAAGTTAGTCAAAGAATTTCGTTATCTAGTTATTAGGTAAAAAAGCTATTTATTAAAATACAAAAAGATTAAATGAAATGATATAACTCTCTATTCATTTTTGTATTTCTTTCTGGTAAAATGAAATAGCTCTCTTGTTTCTTAACAGTTAGAGTGTTTTGTTTAAGAGATGTTTAAGAGAGTAAGTATTTTTTATTTTGATTGGAATTCAATGATGGAATACTGTTCTGAACTTAATTAACTATTTGATTGAATTTTACCTTCTTTTATCTCCCCTTCTTATATGAGGATTTATTCCCCATACCCTATATTTATATATGGAGTATATTTGATATATAAATTGATTTAAATAGAAAACCTTTGTATATAATATATTTTTGTCTATATTCTATATTATTAAAACAAAATCTAAAATATATATATATATAAAATTAAAAAACTCTTGTCTTATTCACTTTAGACAAAATCAAAATAAATACTAAAATTATAATTTTAGTATCTTTCAGTAAATTTTACTATCTTTCTGTTTTTTCTTAGTATTTATACTTAAATACTAAGAAAAAACAGAAAGAAGGATTAATTTGCGGCAATAGATGTCTTTCACATACAACTAGAAAAAAATAATCTCCTTTTTGAATGGCAGTTCCAAAAAAACGCACTTCGGTGGCAAAAAAGCGTATTCGTAAAAATATTTGGAAAAAAAAGACTTATTTTTTCATAGTACGGTCTTATTCTTTAGCAAAATCAAGATCATTTTCTAGCGGCAACGAGCATCCAAAACCAAAAGGTTTTTCTGGGCAACAAACAAACAAATAAGCAGGTTTTGGAATAATCTGAATTGATCTATGCCAAACAAATTCAAATTCTTTAATATGAATAAATAGCTCGTATTAATTAATGAATGTACTTTTATGTGTCGAATTCCTCGGTACAATATTCTTAAAACTAATCCCTCTGTTATTGTTCTATAGAACAAAAGTTTTTGGTATATTGTGTTTTCAGTATTCTTTTACTATCAAACCAAACAACTTTTGATAATAGAATCCTACTATTTTTTTAGTAGGATTTTATTATCAAAAGTAGAGTATTCTTGCAATATGATTTACAACCTCCACCTATGTTATCTCTTATCCAAAATTTACAAATAAACGGGTTTAGGGCTGGTAAATCATATTATATTAATAAGAGCATAAAGGCTTTTTTTTATTCTAGAAATTTTTCTAAAATACGAAACGAAATTCTTTGTATTTAATGAGGAAATTCTAATGTTCCTAAATTCTATGGATTCTCCCAATCTCGACGATTTGCGAGAAAATGACTATTATTCTTTTAAGTGAACTTTTATTTCAAGTTAGCCGCCATGGTGAAATTGGTAGACACGCTGCTCTTAGGAAGCAGTGCTCAAGCATCTCGGTTCGAGTCCGAGTGGCGGCATTCTCGAAAAAGAATACAATAGATTAGAAAATGGATTCAATTCGAAATTTCCAATTTTGTAATGGACTTTCTCCTTATGGTATTCCCAACTCTAGAACATATACTAACTCATATCTCTTTCTCAACCATTTCAATTGTAATTATGATTCATTTGATAACCTTATTAGTTCGTGAACTTAGGGGATTACGTGATTCGTCAGAAAAAGGAATGATAGCTACTTTTTTCTGTATAACAGGAGTCTTAGTTTCTCGTTGGATTTCTTCGGGACATTTTCCGTTAAGTAATTTATATGAGTCATTGATCTTCCTTTCATGGGCTCTGTATATTCTTCATACTATTCCTAAGATACAGAACTCTAAAAATGGTTTAAGCACAATAACTACGCCAAGTACTATTTTCACGCAAGGCTTTGCCACATCGGGTCTTTTAACTGAAATCCATCAATCTACAATACTAGTACCTGCTCTACAATCTCAGTGGTTACTGATGCATGTCACTATGATGTTACTAAGCTATGCAACTCTTTTGTGCGGATCCTTATTATCCGCTGCTCTTCTAATCATTAGATTTCGAAAGAATTTCGATTTCTTTTCTAAAAAGAAAAAAAACGTTTTAAGTAAAACGTTTTTCTTTAGTGAGATTGAATATTTCTATGCAAAAAGAAGTGCTTTAAAAAATACTTCTTTTCCTGCATTTCCAAATTATTACAAATATCAATTAACTGAGCGTTTAGATTCTTGGAGTTATCGTGTCATTAGTCTAGGGTTTACCCTTTTAACCATAGGTATTCTTTGTGGGGCAGTATGGGCTAATGAGGCATGGGGATCCTATTGGAATTGGGATCCTAAGGAAACTTGGGCTTTTATTACCTGGACCATATTTGCAATTTATTTACATAGTAGAACAAATAAAAATTGGAAGGGCACGAATTCTGCACTTGTAGCTTCGATAGGATTTCTTATAATTTGGATCTGCTATTTTGGTATCAATCTGTTAGGAATAGGTTTACATAGTTATGGTTCATTTACATTATCATCTAAATGATTACATAACATAAAACCTTCTTTTTATTTTTATGAAGGTTTTTTCCATTTTGTTTGATTTGAGAACCCCTTGAGCCTCTTTTCATTTCAAAGGGTTCTCAAAAATTAGAGATAGATCTAATTAGACTTTTTGACTTTTTTCTTAATTTTTTGGTTTTTCAACTGTGGAATATAGAGTGGACTCGTTAAAAAGAGAAAATCCTATTTAGGATAATAATTGGCTAAGAGAGTCTCCACCCTATCAACGGATAGCGAGAAAACAAAATCTGGATAAATACCAATTCCTATTACTGGTAAAAAGATACAGATTAAAAGAAAGAGTTCTCGTGGTCCAGAATCCACAAAATTTGCGTTTGGAACATGAAATAGCTTGTATCCATAGAACATCTGGCGTAACATAGATAATAAATAAATAGGAGTTAATATCATTCCAATTGCCATTAGAAAAGTAATTAGCATTTTTGGCATTAACATAAATTTTGGACTAGTAATTAGTCCAAAAAATACTACTAATTCTGCAACAAAACCGCTCATACCTGGCAAGGCAAGAGAAGCCATTGAAAAGCTACTAAACATGGTAAAAATTTTCGGCATTGGGATAGATATCCCCCCCAGTTCTTCGAGATAAACAAGACGCATTCTATCACAAGCCGTTCCTGCTAAGAAAAAAAGTGTAGCACCGATAAATCCATGGGATAATATTTGTAAAATAGCTCCATTTAGTCCAATGTTGGTTATGGAACCAATTCCTATAATTATGAAACCCATGTGGGATATGGAGGAATAGGCTATTCTTTTTTTGAAATTTCTTTGACCAAGAGAAGTTGAAGCTGCATAGATTATTTGCACCGCTCCTATTATTACCAACCAGGGAGAAAATAGATAATGAGCATGAGGTAACAATTCCATATTGATCCGAATCAATCCGTATGCTCCCATCTTTAATAGGATTCCCGCTAAAAGCATACATGTACTGTAATGTGCTTCCCCATGGGTATCTGGTAACCATGTATGTAGAGGTATAATCGGCAATTTGACAGCATAAGCAATAAGGAAGCCAAAATAAAGTAGTATTTCCAATGTTGCAGGGTATGATTTATTAATCAATCTCTCCAAATCTAATCCTGGTTCGTTGGAACCATATAAGCCCATACCTAGAACCCCGATTAAGAAAAAAATGGAACCGCCTGCAGTATACAAAATAAACTTGGTAGCTGAATACAGACGCCTCTTTCCCCCCCATATGGATAAAAGTAAATAAACAGGAATTAATTCTAACTCCCACATGATAAAAAAAAGTAAAAGGTCTCGTGAAGAAAATAATCCTATTTGACCGCTATACATTGCTAGCATCAAGAAATAGAATAATCGTGAATTCCGGGTAACTGGCCAAGCCGCTAAAGTAGCTAAAGTAGTGATAAATCCTGTCAATAAAATAGATCCTAATGAAAGTCCATCGATTCCTAATCTCCAGTGGAAATCGAAAACATCTATCCATTTAGAATCCTCCTTTAATTGAATTAAGGGATCTTCCAATTGGAAATGATAACAGAATGCATAAGTCATTAGAAGGAATTCTAATAAACAAATGGATATAGTATACCACCTAACGATTTTGTTTCCTTTATGAGGTAAAAAGAAAATTAATGAACCTGCAAATATAGGCAAAACAACAAGTATTGTTAACCAAGGAAAATAACTCATGATAAAGTAATAAAGACAAGATACGTTTTGACCAGAAAAGCCCATGCTCGATTATTTCGAGCACAGGCTTCTTCGGTAAAGAGGAATCAGACGATTCAAGTGGAGTTTTTTGTAACGTATCAATAAGATAGAGCCATGCTGCGGGTTGTTTCAGGCCCTAAATAAACGCGGACACTTAAAAAATCTGTTGGGCAGGCGGATTCGCATCTCTTACAACCCACACAATCTTCGGTTCTCGGTGCGGAAGCAATTTGCTTGGCTTTACATCCATCCCAAGGTATCATTTCTAACACATCTGTTGGACAAGCTCGTACACATTGAGTGCATCCTATACATGTATCATAAATTTTTACAGAATGTGACATTGGATCTATAAATTTTCCTTTTCAAAATAAAATTTTTCGATCTGGTAAAAAGAAAATTCGTACTATAATAAAATTAGTACTATATAAGTTAGATGTATTGTAGACACCAGACGAAGCAGTGGTTTATACAAACTTTAACAAAGAATTTTTAATCTGTTTGTGAGAAAGCATGAAAAGAGCCAAGAGACTTGAATATAAGGCTTCAACAGTCAGAATTATATGAATTCTACATACTAATTCCAATTAGCCAATAAATTGGCTATCATCTTTTCAATATAAATTATTGCAATAATTTATATTGAAATTGCAATATCAATGAATTGAAAAAATGCAATATTAAATAAGTAAAAAAGAAGAAACCTACTCAAAAAAAGGATATTCTCAAATAATAATAAGAAAATAAGATTCGATTTCTATTCATCTTAATGTTCCATATTCTTATATATGTTCCTTTGTTTAAAAAGGACTAATTATTCAAAAAATGAGATTGATTGATACGAGTTGATTTCCTGTTACGATGGATGGAAGAAAGAATAGATAGTCCAATAGCTGCTTCAGCAGCCGCAAGGGCTATAACAAAAATTGCGAAAATGTCTCCTTTTAATTGACGACTATCAAATAGATCAGAAAATGTTACGAGATTTAGATTAATTGAATTCAGTATAAGTTCAAGACATATTAGAGCTCTAACCATGTTTCGGCTTGTGATCAATCCATAGATACCAATCGAAAATAAATAGACACTCAAAAAAAGTACATCCTCAAACATCATTAACTAACTCCTTATTAATCTCGATTCATTTCAATATGAGGACAAGAATTGAACCGATTCAATTAATTAGAATAGAACAATTACGCAACAAAAGAGAAAAGAAGGTATTTGTTGTGTTGGCAGTAGACGAGTTTTACTAAATCAAAATTATGATTCTTTAGTTATTTATTTTACATTTGCAATTCTAAGAATTTTGACTGATTCTAAGTATTTCTTATTGTCGAGCCATAGTAATTGCACCTATTAAAGAAACTAGAAGAATTAGGGAAATGAGTTCAAACGGAAGATAAAAATCGGTTGCTAAATGAATCCCAATTTGTTGAACGTTATTTATGATACCCTGTTCTACTATTTGGTTTGATCTTGTAGTCCAAAGAATTCCATACCATGACGTATCTGGGATAGTAGTCATTAGTGAAAAAGGAATAGTTATACAAACGAGTGAAGTAAACCCATCTCCAATAGTGGAATAATTCATATCTTTAGACCATTCTGAGCCGTTTGCAAACATTACAGCAAATATGATCAAGACATTTATGGCTCCCACATAAATAAGAAGTTGCGCGACAGCTACAAAGTAGGAATTCAATAAAAAATAGAATAAGGATATACAAACAAGAACTAATCCCAGCGAAAAGGCAGAATAAATTGGGTTGGTAAGTAATACTACTCCTAGACCCCCTAGTAGAAGAACAAATACCCCAAATAGCACAAGAATCTCATGTATTGGTCCAGGTAAATCCATTATGGATAAGAAGAAGTTAATAGTATAAAATTTTTCATGAACTGACTAAAACTAAAAGATTCAAGGAAGGAAAAATAGATTAGGATATTTTTTTGATATTGTATATAAGTTGTATAGTTAGAAATTAAATCATTAAAATCTACTCTCATTTTAAATCAGGAATAATTTGAAATAAGTAGTAGTTATTATTTTTTCTTTATAGTTAGTAAAAAACTATTGGATTTTTCTAAAAAAACCTAGTACCTAGTAATCAGTAATCGTTCTTAAATTCCAAGATTTTTCTTCGTCTATTTTATTTCGAGGCGAATTTCTAATTGTTTGAATTGTGTAATCTCCCATTATGGAGATTGGTAACCGACTCAAAGCAATTTGATTGTAATTCAATTCATGACGATCATAAGTAGAAAGTTCGTATTCTTCAGTCATTGATAAACAGCTTGTCGGACAGTATTCAACACAGTTACCACAAAATATACAAACCCCGAAATCAATACTATAATTAAGCAATTGTTTCCTTTTAATATCCTTTTCGAATCTCCAATCCACAAGGGGTAGATCTATCGGACATACGCGAACACATACTTCACAAGCAATACATTTATCAAATTCAAAGTGTATTCGCCCCCGGAAACGCTCGGATGTGAGTGATTTTTCATAAGGGTAGTGAATTGTTATAGGTAAACGATTTGTGTGGGATAAGGTAATTATGAAACTTTGACCAATGTATCTTGCGGCGCGTATTGTTTGTTGACCATAACTAATCAATCCAGTTATCATAGGGAACATATTTAAAATATCGATGAAAAAGGTATGTTTCTTTCTCTTGTTTGAGAAAATTTTTGTGTTGAAGATATTCTTACTGTTATTGTATTATCTTATTTATAGTGAAACTAGTTGGGAAGAAGTTGTTAATAAGAGATTGCCCAGAGAGATAGGTAAAAGAAATTTCCATCCAAGATTTAATAACTGATCCATTCTCATCCTGGGTAAAGTCCATCTTATTGTGATAGAAATGAAGAGAAATAAATAAGCTTTAGTTAATGTAATAAGGATACCCATTATGATTTCAAAAATTCCAACCATTTTATTCATTTGGAAAAATCCAAAAAGGGATATATAGGGAATAGAAAAATTCCACCCGCCTAAGTAAAGAATAGTTACAAATAAAGAGGAAACTAATAAATTTAGGTAAGAAGCAAGATAAAATAAACCATATTTAATACCGGAATATTCGGTTTGATAACCTGCTACTAATTCTTCTTCTGCTTCTGGTAAATCAAAGGGTAATCTTTCACATTCTGCCAACGAAGAAATTAGAAAAACTATAAAACCTATAGGCTGTCGCCAAAGATTCCATCCAAAAAGACCATATTTTGACTGTGCTTCAACTATATCAACTGTACTTGAACTATTAGATAATCATAGTCGATGATAACATCACAGTTCCCACCGCTATTTCAAAACCGTACATGAAACCTTAGCTTCATACGGCTTCTCTATGATCAGAAAAAGGAAAGGATTGTTCCATTTCGGTATTATCCCCTGCGCGTAGATAGAGTTAGGTAAGATAAAATTGATTGGAAAGTCCTAAATTAGACCAAAGCAATTCCGTCTGCTCGAATAATAAAAAAGCGCTTCCGAATCGATCTCCTCCTTTATGTAATAAAATGAGAATTTTTCTTTGTTCTTTGTTCAGAAATAACTTATTATTGGAATAAAACACTCGTTATAGCAATTAATAAATAGAAAGAATTGGACATTAGTTCATGAGGAATTCTGTATGAATATGGATAAAGGAAGGAAAGAATAAATAAGGATCCTTTTTTTATTGCATTCCATATCTTTTGTCCTATTCTTCTTTGCCTGGGAAGGGAATACTTAAAAAGAAAAAAGGAATAAAGGGTTAATTCGTTCTTGATAGCCATTTCCTTAACAAGTGAATGGGAACATACTCTGGATCGGAATCCGAAGAAAGTACTACTTGATCATTTCCACCAATTTCAAGTCCTTATTATGATTCCTTTTATGAGAAAAAATGTCTAATGATTTTTATTCTCTCATTACTAATCCTTTATGTAGTTTAGTGTTTCTAATCCCTCACTAACTTTTGATGGATTCCCTTATGGTTATAAGTTATAGTAATAACGAAAAATATTCTAGTAATGGAATTACATACCGCGAATCCTTTATTCTTGCCCGCTTCAAGATATGATGACTAATTAAACAATCTCAACCTTGGGGTACAGAGTTTACACCGCTTATGTTTACTTCAATTTTTTTCTTGTACGTAGGAAATGAGATTTTTGCTTTTTACTACAAATTAATAAGCTGTTTTGTTTCACTCATATAGCTATCTAGTTTAACTTATCAACCTGAATACAGAATAAAAAAGAACATAAGTATTCAATGTATTTTCGAGGAAAAAGCTGCTATTTTAACGAATCACACGTAGAGATATTGCTAGCACACAAAAAGTTAATGGTATTTCATAACTAATAGATTGAGCAGCCGCTCGTAGAGCGCCTGAAAAAGAATATTTATTATTTGAGCTATATCCTGCCATAAGAAGACCAATAGGAGCAACACTTGAAAAGGCAATCCATAAAAAAACACCAATACTAAGATCAGCTAAAACAAAACGATATCCCAAAGGGATAACTAAAAAACTTAATAAAATAGATATGACTGCTATAGAGGGTCCAATGCTAAATAAAGGAATATCTCCTCGGGACGGTAGGATATCCTCCTTAAAAAGTAGCTTAGTTCCATCTGCTATAGCTTGAAGCAGTCCCAGGGGGCCAGCATATTCAGGACCAATACGTTGTTGTATCGAGGCGGATATTTCTCTTTCTAACCACACAATTACGAGTACTTGTATTGTTATTCCCAGTAGGAGGGTCAAAATAGGTAGAATCCATATCATTCCATAGACTTCTTTTAATAATTCCGATTTTGAAAAACAATTGATAGTTTCTACCTCTACTCTATCTATTATCATTTCAACGATCAACTTCCCCCATAATGATATCTATACTACCTAATATCGTCATGATATCAGCCAATTTCATTTTTTTAACTAACTGAGGAAGAATTTGCAAATTAATAAAACCTGGTGGACGAATTTTCCATCTCCAAGGGAAAAGACTATCATCTCCTACCAGATAAATTCCTAATTCACCTTTTGGGGCTTCTACTCTTACATAAAGCTCTTGCTTTGATAATTCAAAATTGGGTGAGGGTTTTTTACCAAGAAATCGATATTCAAAATCATTCCATTCAGAATTCTTTGCTTTCTTAAAACGTCGGGCTTCTAAATTCTCAAAAGGTCCTCCAGGAATTTTCTCTATAGCTTGTTGAATAATTTTTATGGATTCCCTCATTTCACTTATTCGTACTAAATAGCGAGCTAAGGAATCGCCTTCTTTTTGCCATTGGACTTTCCAATCGAATTGATTGTAAGATTCATAAGGATCAATTTTACGAAGATCCCATTGTATTCCAGAAGCTCGTAACATGGGTCCTGATAGGCCCCAATTTACTGCTTCTTCTCCGCTAATAAAACCAATTCCTTCAACTCGTTCTAAAAAAATGGGATTCTGCGTAATAAGTTGTTGATATTCAACAACGCCTCGTAGAAAATAATCACAGAAATCTAAACATTTATCGATCCATCCATAAGGTAGATCGGCAGCTACTCCTCCGATGCGAAAGTAATTATGCATCATTCGCATACCTGTAGCAGCTTCAAATAGATCATATATCAACTCTCTTTCTCTAAAAATGTAGAAAAAAGGGGTCTGTGCTCCTAGATCCGCCATAAAAGGTCCAAGCCATAACAAGTGAGAAGCTATACGGCTCAATTCTAACATAATTACCCTAATATAGCTGGCTCTTTGGGGTATTTGAATATTCTCTAAGAATTCTGGTGCATTTACCGTTATAGCTTCTGTAAACATAGTAGCTAAATAATCCCACCGTGTTACATAAGGCAAGTATTGTATAATAGTTCTATTTTCCGCGATTTTTTCCATTCCTCTGTGTAAATAGCCTAATATGGGTTCACAATCAATAACATCTTCACCATCGAGAGTGACAATCAATCGAAGAACACCATGCATTGATGGGTGATGAGGACCCATATTGACTATCATAAGATCCTTTCTTGTAAGTGGTAGACTCTTTATTCTTTTTTCCTTAATTCATTATTACATGAATTCCTCAAAACGAGGCTCATCAAAATGCAAAATCTAAGACTACTATAAGACTACTAATAAAATAAAAAAAATCGAACGATTAAATTACTTCTCCCGAATATCCAACCGACTGATTAATTTCTTATAACGTACTTGATTTTTCTTTGCCAAATAAGCCAGCAAACGTTGACGTTTTCCCAAAAGTCTTCGTAGACCTCTTTCCGATGAAAAATCTTTTTTGTGTAATTCCAAATGTGAAGCAAGTTTCCGTATCTTATTGGTGAAACTGAATACTTGAAATTCAACAGAACCCCTGTTTTCTTGTTTTTCTTCTTTAACCATAAATCAAAAAATTTTTCTACCTCCTTTCTTTTTCATGTATTTTTCTGATCAGGAAAAATCAAAAATTATGTCAGTTATTTTGAAGTTATTCAAATCTTGTACACACAAAAATTTGCAATTAAATTATTCATCTACTGCTGGAATCTGGAATTTGGATTTATTTTCTCGATGCAAATTGGATTTGGATAGAAGGGTACATTCTTTTATTTTAGATAGAAGAAACATTTCTTCTATCTAAAATAAAAGAATTTTTCTGATTTATTTATTGCTATATGCAATTTATAGAATTGATACACCACACCGTTTAATTGATATCATTTAGCAAAATGAAACACAGCATATGCATCCATCTTTCGGCTCGATAATTTCAGAGGATAGAGATATAGTATAAGAAATAGGCTATTAAGTAACTCTAAATGAATTACGGATACATCTGTATCCTTAACATACTGAAAGGACTGCCATTATTCGTATCAAACCAATAGCGATTCATAAAAGCTAAATCTTGTAATCAATGGTGGGCCAATAATGAATTTTTTGGCATATGTATTAAGACGCTTGGTCTGATTTCGAAATTGTCCAGAGTTTTTTATGTTGTTTTCATTGCAAAATGATGGATCTCCTTCCGTAACTTTCCAATTACGAGTACGAGAATTGAAAGACATGAAAATTGTCAATTCTCTACGGCGTCTAGGAGATAGATAGAATATTTTCAGGAACAAGAAAATCAGAAGAATCTTTTTCTCTATTCACTAGCATTCCGCGTCTTCGACTTCTATTAGTTTCTTTTCTTTTTTAATGCAATAGCTATAGTTTGATATAGAATCCATTTCTCAAAGTAATGGAAACCATTCTATTCTCTTATAGGAAATGGTTCGAAAATCGCTATTCCACCTTTTAGGTTTAGGAGTGATACCTGTGAAGATCGTGTATTTCATTCACATTCCGATCCGTTTTTCGAGTCCATAATAGAGTCCGACCACAACGACCGAATTAATTATC